GTGAGATCATGCACCTTTCTTTCCTAGTTATAAGGGAAAAAGGTACAGCTGGTTGGATCCAGCTTATTCTTGAAATAAACAACTCACACACACTCCCTTTCCAAAAAAGATCAATACACCAATGACTACACTTAGATTTATTGGATTTGTTGCTAAAATATCGGTATTAAATCCGAAACTCCCGGCAGACGGCCAGTGGCCCAAAGAAACGAAAGAATCGGTTACATTTTTCATATAATCTCCTCTTATAGATAGACTAAAAAATCGATCAGAGTTATTTTTTGTATCACTTTGCTCCTCTTGTTTTGAAATCGAGTTATAGTTATAAAGGATGAACTACCCCTTGATTGTTGCAACACCTGATAAAAAGAATTCCCCTTGGACTACAAACGGGAAGGATGAAAGTGAGTCGGTATACTAATTCCTCATCTGCAAATCAGCCCTTCCCGTAGGTTATTTTCTCAACGAATAAGGAATTGTAGGAGTTAAATTTTGTAGGAGTGAAATTTTATTAATCTAATTTGAAACGACAAGTCCAAGGAAATCAAATTCAATTTTTCCTATTTGTAAGATTAAACAAAAGGATTTGCAAATAAAAGTGCTAATGCTACAACCAATCCATAAATCGTTAAAGCTTCCATAAAAGCTAGACTAAGCAATAGAGTACCTCGTATTTTTCCCTCTGCCTCGGGCTGTCTCGCGATACCCTCTACGGCTTGACCCGCAGCAGTCCCTTGACCAACTCCAGGTCCAATAGAAGCAAGCCCTACAGCTAATCCAGCAGCAATAACGGAAGCGGCAGAAACCAGTGGATTCATGATAAGTTCCTCGTACCAACAAAAAGAAATGGTTAATGATACAATCAACCAACAAATTAGGACTTAATTATTCTATCGATAGAATTTATCTAGTCGAAATAACAATAAACTTTGAATTAAAGATTTGAGTAATAATATTATTGAACCATCAGAACTAATTCAACGTCTCTTATTTTCGTTTCTATTCACAGAGTTTTTATGAATTCATAGAACTTTCGTTCTTCCATTTCTTGGTTCCGAACTGTTATTTAAATTCTTACATTCTTTCTTGATTTTATCTGTTTCTTGAGCCAATTCACAGCCACAGCGATATGAAAGGACTTCTATTGGAACCCACACATAGTAGTGGCCCAAATGGAATAGATCTTTAATTGATATATAACTAGTCAATATCTAATATCACATATACATGTCTTTCTTCAATAATGGAAACCCAACCGGATTTAAGAATCAATCGATTTTTTATTTTTAAGGAATCCTTTTTTTTTTTTTCAACCCTCTAATATCGTAATTTTTGATTTTTTTGTTCTTAATTTGATCTATTCCTTAATATATTGCTATTCCTTAAACAAATCATCTTGAGCCGCACATACATTGCTTTGCGCTAAGCTAAAAAAAAATATTTCAATGATGACCCTCCATGGATTCACCTATATAAGCCGCGGCTAAAGTTGCAAAAATAAGAGCTTGAATCCCACTTGTAAATAATCCAAGGAACATTACAGGTATAGGAATCACTAAAGGTACTAAAGAAACAAGCACAACAACTACTAATTCATCCGCTAAGATATTCCCGAAAAGTCGAAAACTAAGTGATAAAGGCTTTGTGAAATCTTCTAAGATGTTAATGGGTAAAAGGATTGGGGTTGGTTGAATATATTTCCCAAAATAACTTAATCCCTTTTTTGAAAGACCCGCATAGAAATATGCCACTGATGTGAGTAAAGCCAAAGCAACAGTAGTATTTATATCATTCGTGGGTGCGGCTAACTCTCCATGAGGTAATTCTATGATTTTCCAAGGTAAAAGAGCTCCTGACCAATTCGAAACAAAAATAAATAGAAACATAGTTCCAATAAAAGGAACCCAAGGGCCATATTCTTCTCCAATTTGAGTTTTACTGACATCGCGAATGAATTCAAGAACATACTCGAAGAAATTCTGACCCCCAGTTGGGATGGTTTGTGGGTTCCGAATAGCTATAGTAGTTGAACCTAATAAGATAGCAATTACAACCCACGAAGTAATAAGTACTTGTCCATGGACTTGGAACCCCCCTACTTGCCAATAGAAATGTTGGCCTACTTCTACACCAGATATATCGTATAACCCTTTTAGTGTGTTAATGGAACATGATAGCACATTCATACTGCCCTCTGAAAAAAATAAAACTTTAAACAAAATTATTTTGATTCAACTACCTTTTTGTCTACTTGCATTAGATATTACGAATACCAACTAATATTTTTCATACTAACCAATTCCATAATATTCCCAGTTATTTTTATCTATTTTTAGAAATTCATAAATAATCCAAAAATCTATCGTATTTTTGAAGTCAAAGTTTTTTATCTTATTAATCAAGGATTTATTATATAGCTAGAACGACCCTCACAAATGGCGAATACTAATTTGTTAAGAATTAAGCGAATCGAAGATATAGCGTCATCATTCGCTGGAAT